TCTTTTATTTCTTTTCTTCTGCAATAATCACAAACACTTTTTGAATTATGGATCCACTAATCCAAATTCAATGCGTAATTTTAGCATTCAAAGGATATTCCTGAATAATCTTCTTTTTCAGTTATTGAACCTTTTCATTTTACCAAGTTCAATGTTAGTCAGATTAGTCAACATTTATATGTTTCGATGCAACAACCAATTTTTATTTCTAACAAGTAGTTTTGTTGGTTGGTTAATTGGTCACATTTTATTCATGAAATGGGTTGGATTGGTATTAGTCTGGATACAGCAAAATAATTCTATTAAATCTAATGTACTTATTCGATCTAATAAGTACATTATGTCAGAATTGAGAAATTATATGTCTCGAATCTTTATTATTTTTTTATTTATTACTATAGTTTCTATATCAATTTTTTTAATATTATTATTAATGTATTTCTATTTTGAATATTTAAATTTCATAATCATAAAATAAAATTAATAAAAATAAAAAAAATTAAAGTAGTAAATTAATAAAAAGATTAATGCATAAAAAAAATATAATAAAATATACGAAGAAATTCGACCACCCCCTACATATTTTATAACCTCTCCCAGAAAAAAACTTGTAATACCCACCCCATTTGGAATTCCATCAATTACTCGTCTATCAAAAAAATAATTTAGTTTAGCTAATCTTCTTACATTATTAATTAAAGATATTCTATAAAAAACATCTATGTAACCACGATTATATGACCAATCATATATGACATTTCTTATTTTATTTGCAACAATTTTTTTAGAAACTCTTTTTGAAAATAAATTAAGTAAGTTGAAATTTTGTAAAGATGAATAAACAGGCTTATAGAAAAAAGACGCTACAAATATTCCGAAAAAAGCTATACTGACCGAAAAAGTTGCATTTGTGACAAATTCATACCAATTCCCAGAATTATTTGAATTTGGATGTAAAAGGTCTATAGACGGAATTAACAATTTGGATAATATATCCAAATCTAATCCTTCTTGATTGAAAGAAATTCCTATGACACCAATGAACAAAGTAAATAGTATTAATACAAGCATAGAAAATAACATAGTATTTTCCGATTCGTGGGGATAAGTAGTATTGTTAGTTTCAAAATGGGTAATATCAATAAAAGGCCATGTTATGTTTTTTAGATTTCTATCAATTCGATGTGAATGTGTCTTCTTCCGAAAAAAGGAAGCCCTTCCATTATTATTCATTGTTAATAAAGATAATAAATGAATTTTTTTTTTCGGTTCTTTTTCTTTACCCCATAAAGATATTGAATGGAATGAGCTATTTTTTTTTCCATTGTAATTTTTAAAATTAACGTTTAAATATCCTTCAAAAACAAGTAAATAGATCCGAAACATATAAAATGCGGTTAATCCTGCTGTGGAACAAGCTGTTATTGCGAAAATTGGTGAATACAACCAACTATCATTAAGAATTTCATCTTTGGACCAAAAACAGGCAAAGGGTGGAATACCACAAAGAGAAAGTGTACCCACTAAAAAAGCAGTTTTTGTAATTGGCACATGTTTTGTTAAACCGCCCATAAGAACCATATTTTGACTTTTATCTGGAGAATATCCAACAATAGCTTCCATTGAATGAATAATGGATCCGGATCCTAAAAACAACAATGCTTTTGAATAAGCATGAGTAATCAAATGAAATAAAGCGGCTCGATAAGAGCCCATACCTAGAGCTAACATCATATAACCCAATTGAGACATTGTAGAATAGGCCAAACTTCTCTTAATATCCTTTTGAGCAAGAGCTAAAGTAGCTCCTAATACTACTGTTATTATCCCTATGAAAGCTATTCCATTCATTATGGAAGGTATAACTATGAAAAGAGGAAGAAGCCGGGCTACAAGAAAAATTCCCGCCGCTACCATAGTAGCAGCATGGATAAGAGCGGAAATAGGGGTAGGCCCCTCCATAGCATCCGGTAACCATACATGAAGGGGGAATTGGGCAGATTTAGCAACTGAACCGCCAAATAACAGGAAGGCACACAAAGTAACTAATAAAAGATTAACCTCATTATTATAAATCAAGTTATTGAATATTTCAAACAAATCTCGAAATTCCAAACTACCCGTTATCCAATAAAGACCTAAAATTCCCAATAATAAACAAAAATCCCCTACCCGATTAGTTACAAACGCTTTTTGACAAGCATTTGCCGCAATAGGGCGTGTGAACCAAAAACCTATTAATAGATAAGAACACATTCCAACCAATTCCCAAAAAATATAAATTTGTATCAAATTCGAACTAGTAACCAATCCCAACATTGAAGTATTAAAAAAACTCATATAAGCAAAAAATCTCAAATATCCTTCATCATGAGACATATAATTGTCACTATAAATAAGAACCAGAATTCCAACAGTAGTGATTAATATTGACATAATAGAGGTAAGTGAATCGATTAAGTAGCCAAACTCTAAAGAAAGATCATTATTTATAGTCCAAGACCATACATATTGATAGATAGAACTGTTATTGATTTGATGAATAGACAGATCCACCGAAAAAATCATAACTATACTTAATAATAAAACACTAGGAAAAGCCCACATACGGCGAATTTTTTTTGTTGCCGTGGGAAAAAGGAGAAGTCCCACTCCTATTAACATAGGAACTGGAAGTGGAATGAAAGGTATGATCCATGAATATTGATGTGTATGTTCCATACAAAAAAAGAAAAAATTTTCTTCTTAATTCTTAATGAGTTTTGTTTCTTATTCGCCAATTTTATCTCTTTTGAAAGGATTCAGTTAATAAAAAATTCAGATTAAAATAGAAATCGAATTTTCTATTGTTAATTATTCTGAATTTTTGTCCAATATTTCCAATAGTTCAAAGTACGAAGTGAAAATGGGTCAAATGATATGACCAAATTACTAGTGAAAAATAAACTTTTTTTTTTCTTTTTTTACTAGAAAATAAAAAATATAAATTATTATTATACAATAATTTATATCCAGAGAGTGAGGATAAATAATTACACCAAAACTAAAAACATTAGTTTATTTTGATATGAATCATAAAAAACCATTCATATGACTCAAAAAAATATGAATTTTTTTGTAGTTTTTGATTCCGAATCATTAATTCGTTTTGACACTAATTGATTATTTTCCATTCCAACAAAAAGACATCTATCTTTGGAAAAAGTTTGTAAAAAAAAGTTTATGATATTCAACAGTTTACTTTAGATAGAAAAAAGGAATTAAGATACATGATTTTTAAAAATCATGTATCTTTTAAACGACCAAGAAAGCAGGATAAAGATAAGGGTAGGGTTCTTAAACTTTTTCGATGTATTTTATTCCATGTATAAATGCAATACGACGAAAATAGACCGAGATATAAAAGGATAGTTTTTTTGTAAGAATTACATAAAAGATTACTAGGAAAAAAAAGACTATGTGATTTTTACATATCCACATTTTTTATGAAAAGGAGTAGAATAGTATAATTTAGAAAAACAAATAGATAAGATAGATATATGGCTAATTAAAGAACAATTCATTTTGAACAATAGATGTCTTTCACATCCAACTATAGCAATGAATAAACTAGTATAATTTTTGAATGGCAGCTCCAAAAAAACGCACTTCTATATCAAAAAAAAGGATTCGGAAAACAATTTGGAAGGAGAAGGGATATTGGGCAGCATTGAAAGCTTTTTCGTTAGCGAAATCTCTTTCTACGGGGAACTCAAAAAGTTTTTTTGTACAACAAATACAAACATTGGAATAATCTGAATTAACTGGATTCAAAGAATAGTCTAATTTCAAAGAATGGTTTCGTATATATATATTGAAATTTGTTTATGATTATTGGTTTTTTGCTCTTTTATTTTATATTATTTTTTTTTGATAGTTTTTTTTAGTTTCTATATTTTATAGATATTTTTATACAAACTAAAAAAATGAGATATAAGTAAGAATTTCTATTTGTTAATGTTTTGAACTGTTCAATATAAAACCCTTTTTTGGAATTGGCTTTTTTTAATTCAAATTCTTTAATGTTTCTGTTTCGCAAATGCAATATTTGTTTACTAAATTTCATATTTAGTAAACAAATATTGCATTTGAATCGACTCTTTCAATCTCGACGATTGACTAAAAATCGGTTATTATGATTTCGAGCAAGCCGCTATGGTGAAATCGGTAGACACGCTGCTCTTAGGAAGCAGTGCTAGAGCATCTCGGTTCGAGTCCGAGTAGCGGCACGGCATCTTATTTTCTAAAAGAGTAAGTCCTATAATGAATTCAATTCCCGATTTCCATTCATATAATTAGGAGATCTTTTTTTTATTCATTTTTTTTATATGATATTTTCAACTTTAGAGCATATATTAACTCATATATCGTTTTCGGTCGTATCAATTATAATTGCAATTCGTTTGATAACCTTATTAGTCAATGAAATCGTAGTACTATATGATTCGTCCGAAAAAGGCATGATAGTAACTTTTTTCTGTATAACAGGATTATTAGTTACTCGTTGGATTTTTTCAGGCCATTTACCATTAAGTGATTTATATGAATCAGTAATCTTTCTTTCATGGGGTTTTTCCATTTTTCATATAGTTCCGAGTTTTGGTTTTAAAAAGCTTAAAAACCATTTAAGCATAATAATCGCACCAAGTGTTATTTTTACCCAAAGCTTTGCTACTTCGGGTCTTTTAACCGAAATGCATGAATCCACAATATTAGTACCCGCTCTACAATCGCATTGGTTAATGATGCACGTAAGTATGATGATATTGGGCTATGCAGCTCTTTTATGTGGATCATTATTATCAGTAGCTCTTTTAGTCATTACATTTCGAAAAGTCATAATAAGAAATATTGGTAAGAACAAGAATTTTTTTTTTAATGAGTCATTTTCTTTTGCTGAGATCAAATATATGAACGAAAAAAACAATGTTTTACGAAACACTTCTCTTCCTTCTTATAAAAATTATTACAGGTCTCAATTTATTCAACAATTGGATCGTTGGAGTTATCGTATTATTAGTCTAGGTTTTATCTTTTTAACCATAGGTATTCTTTCAGGAGCAGTATGGGCTAATGAGGCCTGGGGATCATATTGGAATTGGGATCCAAAGGAAACTTGGGCGTTTATTACTTGGACCATATTCGCGATTTATTTACATACTAGAAAAAATCAAAAATGGAAAGGTGTAAATTCTTCAATAGTGGCCTCTATGGGCTTTCTTCTAATTTGGATATGTTATTTTGGGATCAATCTATTAGGAATAGGATTACATAGTTATGGTTCATTTACATCTAATTGAATTAAAGTGAGTAAAGGGCCTGACAAATACAAACATAGTAAGCATATTAAGCATATATATAATATATAAGTATAAGAAAGTATAAGAAAATTTCGCATAAACTGTCGAGAACCCTTTAAATCAAGTAATGTAGTGATTCAAGGGGTTCTCACAAACACCAAACATATCCGGTTACAATTCCAATTCTTTTTTTTATTTAAGTTAGAAGAAAAAAGATTTTTTCATTGTACAATGAACACTATTAAAAAAATAGGATTTATTGCTCTCTTTGATTTTTTTGTTTTAGTCATTTATTCATGAAAACTATCTATAAAAAATTAGATAGAATAGCTTCGACCTTGTCAACTGATAATGAGAAAATGAAATCCGGATAAATACCAATACCTATTACAGGTATAAGGATAGAAATCGAAATAAATAACTCTCGCGGCCCAGAATCAAAAAAAAAAAGAGTTCGGTGTATTAAAAAACTTGTATCCATAGAACATCTGGCGTAACATAGATAATGAAAAAATAGGAGTTAATATCATTCCAATTGCCATTACAAAAGTAATTAGTATTTTTGTCATTAAAAGATATTTTTGACTGGTAATTATTCCAAAAAAAACTATCAATTCCGCAACAAAACCGCTCATGCCCGGCAATGCAAGAGAAGCCATCGATAAGATACTGAAAACCGTAAATATTTTTGGCATTGGAATAGCCATTCCGCCCATTTCGTCGAGATAAAAAAGACGTATTCTATCATAACTCGTTCCTGCCAAGAAAAAAAGCGCAGCACCAATAAATCCATGAGAAATTATTTGTAAAATGGCTCCGTTGAGTCCCGTATCGCTTATAGAACCAATTCCTATAATTATAAAACCCATATGAGATACGGAGGAATAAGCTATTCTTTTTTTTAAATTACGTTGACCAAGAGATGTTGAAGCTGCATAGATTATTTGAATTGCGCCTAATAGAATTAACCAAGGGGAAAATAGAGAATGAGCGTGGGGTAATAATTCCATATTAATTCGAACCAATCCATACGCTCCCATTTTTAATAAGATTCCGGCTAAAAGCATACAAGTACTGTAATGTGCCTCTCCGTGGGTGTCTGGTAACCATGTATGTAAGGGTATAATCGGCGATTTGACAGCAAAAGCAATAAGAAATCCAATATAGAATATTATTTCCAGTACCACAGGATACGACTGATTAGCTGATGTTTCAAAATTTAATGTTGGTTCATTGGAACCATATAAACCGATACCGAGAACTCCCATTAATAAAAAAATGGAACTTCCTGCAGTATACAAAATAAACTTTGTAGCTGAATACAAACGTTTCTTTCCCCCCCACATGGATAAAAGTAGATAAACAGGAATTAATTCTAATTCCCACATGATGAAAAAAAGTAAAATGTCTCGAGAAGAAAATGATCCTATTTGACCGCTATACATTGCTAACATCAGGAAATGGAATAATCGGGATTCCCGAGTAACCGGTTGAGCCGCTAAAGTAGCTAAAGTGGTGATAAATCCCGTCAGTAAAATAGGTCCTATAGAGAGTCCATCTATTCCGAATCTCCAATAAAAATCAAAAAAATTGATCCATTTATAATTCTCCGTCAATTGGATTAATGGATCGTCCAATTGGAAATGATAACAGAATGCATAGGTTGTTAAAAGGAGATTCATTAAGCATATACAAATAGTATACCACCTAATTACCTTATTTCCTCTATGGGGAAATAAGAAGATTAAGGAACCCGCGGATATTGGCAAAACTACAACTATTGTTAACCAAGGAAAAAAATTCGTGGTAAAAATAAGATAAACTTGGGCCAGAAAAACCCGTGCTCAAAATAGAAAAGATTTTTTTTTTCTATTTTGAGCACGGGTTTTTGTCAGTAAAAAAATGGTATTCGTGTGTGGTTTTTTGAAACGTATCAATAAGCTAGACCCATGCTTCGAGTTGTTTCATGCCATAAATAAACTCGAACACTCAAGAAATCTGTCGGACAAGCGGATTCACACCTCTTACAACCAACACAGTCCTCTGTTCTTGGAGCAGAAGCAATTTGCTTAGCTTTACATCCGTCCCAAGGTATCATTTCTAATACATCTGTGGGGCAGGCTCGGACACATTGAGTACATCCTATACATGTATCATAAATTTTTACTGAATGTGACATTGGATCTATTAATTTTTGAACATCAGCAATTTTCGATCTAGTAAACTTGTAAATGAATCATATATTTCAACACCAGACGAATCAATGATTTACCAGAATTTTTCTAATCAATCTACCTCTGGATCAATTCATAAGAGAGGGCCAAGATACTTTGATTTCTTACGTTTTCGCAAACATGATCATACGTTGTGTATCATACATGCGAATTGGAATTGATAAATATTAGAATTTCAATATTCGAAATTCGACTTTTTCTTATTAATACTATTTATTCAACAAATTCGATTGATTGATACGAGTTGATTTTCTGTTACGATAAATTGACGAAACAATAGCCGGTCCAATAGCTGCTTCAGCGGCTGCGATAGCTATAACAAAAATTGAAAAAATATTTCCTTTTAATTGGCGACTATCAAAAAAATCAGAAAAAGTTACGAAATTGATATTAACCGCATTCAGTATAAGTTCAAGACACATAAGGGCTCTAACCATATTTCGGCTCGTGATCAATCCATAGATACCGATAGAAAATAAATAGGCACTCAAAACGAGTACATGTTCGAGCATCATTGACCAACTCCTTATCAATTTCGATTCATTTCAATATGAACAACAATTCAACAGATTCGATTGACTAGAGAATATAACAAGTACGGACCAAAAGAATATATTGGTAATAAATCGAATAAAAAATTTATTTTAAACATAAACAATCTTTCACTTTCCTATTCACATATAAAATTAAAAGGAAATGGAGATAAAATAGAACAAAATGGAATTTAGATTGATGTTACTAGTTCTATTCTTACTGGCGAGCCACGACAATTGCACCTATCAAAGCAGCTAAAAGAATTATTGAAATGAGTTCAAATGGAAGAAAAAAATCTGTTGATAAATGAATTCCAATTTGTTGACTATTATTTATCAAATCTTGCTCTATAATCTGATTTGATCTTGTAGTCCAAATAATCCCGTACCATGATGTATCTGGAATAGTAGTTATTAGTGAAAGAAAAATACTTGTACAAACCATCAAAGTAACTCCATCCCCAACGGTCCAAAGATGAAAATCTTGGTAATATTCTGAACCATTTATGAACATCACAGCAAATATGATTAAAACGTTTATAGCTCCCACGTAAATAAGTAACTGTGCTGCAGCTACAAAGTGGGAATTTGATAAAATATAGAATAAAGATATACAAACAAGAACCAGTCCCAACGAAAAGGCAGAAAAAATTGGATTGGTAAGTAATACTACTCCTAGACTTCCTAATACAAGACCTGATCCCAGAAAGATTAAAAGAAAATCATGTATCGGTTCAGGTAAATCCATTAGATGTAAAATAAAAGATAAATAAATCGAAATTTCATGACCTTATTGATACGACCAGGAAAAAATTTTATATACTAAATTCTTAATTGAATTAAATCCAAAGGAGTGTGAATTGATATAGGTACAGTTATAGGACTAATCTCATTCTTTATACGAAAGAGTAGTTCGAAACTATATTAAACTATACTATGAAACTATACTATATATTTATTAGAATATTATTTTAATTATTTATATATAATAATATAAATTAAGATTATTAATAATAAAATAGAATAATAAAAAAAGAATATAATAGAAACTTGATAGAAATAAAAAATAATATCTATTTTGTTAAATTGATATAAAAAATTTTTATTTGAATTGAATTGTTCGAATTGTATAATCGTCAATTACTGACATTGGTAAACGGCCCAAAGCAATTTGATTATAATTCAATTCGTGACGATCATAAGTCGAAAGTTCATATTCTTCAGTCATTGATAAACAATTTGTTGGACAATACTCAACGCAGTTACCACAAAATATACAGATCCCGAAATCAATACTGTAATTAAGCAATCGTTTCTTTCGAATATCAGTTTCTAGTTTCCAATCAACAACGGGTAGATCTATAGGACATACACGAACACATACTTCACAAGCAATGCATTTATCAAATTCAAAATGGATTCGACCACGGAAACGTTCCGATGTGATTAATTTTTCATAAGGATATTGAATAGTTACAGGTAAACGATTTGCGTGAGATAAGGTAATCATGAAACTTTGACCAATGTACCTTGCAGCTCGTACTGTTTGTTGACCATAATTCATGAACCCAGTTACCATAAGGAACATATCGTGAATATCTATGAATTTTTTTGTTTTGTTTCTTTCTCTTGTTTGAGACAAGTTATGAATATAGAATATCAATCTTTTACAGTGAAAACAGTCGAAACGAAGTTGTTAATAATAGATTACCGAGAGAAATAGGTAAAAGAAATTTCCATCCAAGATTTAATAATTGATCCATTCTTAGCCTAGGCAAAGTCCATCTTGTTGTGATAGAAACGAACAAGAACAAATAAGTTTTAGCTAATGTAATGAAAATACCAATTGTAGTTCCAAAAACTCCACATGTTTTATTTATTTCAAAAAGCTCAGAAATGAATATGTACGGAATAGATATATTCCAACCTCCCAAGTAAAGAACTGTTACAAATAATGAAGAAACTAATAAGTTTAAATAGGAAGCAACGTAAAATAAACCAAATTTTATACCCGAATATTCGGTTTGATAACCTGCTACTAATTCTTCTTCTGCTTCTGGTAAATCAAAAGGTAATCTTTCACATTCCGCTAGGGAAGAAATTAGAAAAACGATAAAACCTATAGGTTGCCGCCACAAATTCCATCCCCAAAAACCATATTTTGATTGCGCGTCAACTATATCAACTGTACTTAAACTGTTAGATAATCCTAGTCGGTGATAACATTACTGTTCCCATCGCTATTACAGAACCGTACATGAGATTTTCACCTCATACGGCTCCTCGAAGGCCATAAATAAATCTAAGGACCGGTCCTATTATTTATCTTGATATATCCCTAGGATAGATAGGATTCAAATCTATTGGACGGTTATGAATTAGACCAATTGAATTCTGTCTGTTATAATAATAAATACAAAAGGTACTTCTGAATTGATCTCATCCCTTAATAAATAATTTGAATTTGTTGAGTAATAATTAAATTCTTCAATAAAATACTCCTTTAGAATTATCAATAACCCATCGTTTTCGATTACGTAAAAAAATTAGACACTAGTTTATGAATTATGACATAAATTGTATCTCCATGAATATGGATATAAGAAAGAATCCAAAAGGATCCCTCTTTTTTTATTTTAATTGTATTATATTATTAATTATTCTTTCTTTTTTTCGTTCCTATTCTTCTTTTTTTTTATGTGCAAAACAAAAGGGGACTTAAAATAAATTAAAGGATTATTTCGTTTCTGATAGTCATTTATTTAATCAGTGGATAGGAGCATACTCTGGATCGGAATTGTGGGGAGTACTGCCTGATTATTTCTACTAACTTAAAGCCCCAATTAGTATTCTTTTTATATTATGCAGAAATGCTCTTTTGGAGAATTTACATAATCTCCATTACTAACCCTTTGTGTATCTTGGTGTTTCTAACCATCCACTCATTTTTTATCAATCCCCCTTCCTTTATGGTAATACATGTATGGTAATTCATACAAACGGTAGTGAAAACTCAATAAGGTTGGTCTTTTGAACCCGCTTCAAGACAGGATGACTAATCAACCAATTTTGGGGTAAACACTTTCTTCCGCTTAAAATTTTTTTTCCACTTAATTCTTATACATAGAAAATGAGACTCAATATTTTTACTGCGGATTCAAATAAAATTCAAATCATAGTATATTAATTCTATATATGTATATTAAAAAAGAAAAATTCTAATTATTTTTTATTATATCAAAGTAAATGAATGGAAATGAATAAATAGAAACTGTTTTATTTCACTCATATAACTATCTGATTTAGTTCATCAATCCGAATTCCAAATAAAAATAATGAAACTCAGGATATCTATTCAATTTTGTCTACCCCTTTCCTATAAAGAAGAAAAGAAATAAAGACGAAAAGAAAGGAGCATGGAAAAGTTTCTGTCTCAACGAATCACACGTAGAGATATTGATAACACACATAGAGTTAATGGTATTTCATAACTAATCGATTGAGCAGCAGCCCGTAGACCACCCAAAAAGGAATATTTATTATTTGACCCATATCCTGACATAAGAAGTCCAATGGGAGCAATACTCGAAATAGCAATCCATAAAAAAACACCGATATTGAGATCAGCTAAAACAAAGTTATAGCCAAAAGGAATTACTGAATAGCTTACTAGAATTGATATGACTGATATGGATGGTCCAATACTGAATAAACGAATATCTCCCCTAGATGGAATAAGATTCTCTTTGAAAAGTAGTTTTGTTCCATCTGCTAGAGCTTGAAGAACTCCCAAAGGACCGGCGTATTCAGGCCCAATACGCTGTTGTATCCCTGCGGATATTTCTCTTTCTAACCATACAATCACTAGTACACCTATTGTGATTCCCAATACAAGAGTAAAAATAGGGACGAGTACCCATATAATTCCATAGACCTCTTTTAAAGATTCCAATCTGGAAAAAGAATTGATATCTTGTACTTCTGTTGTATCAATTATCATTTCAACGATCAACTTCTCCCATAATGATATCTATGCTACCTAGTATTGTCATAATATCAGCCAATTTCATTCTTTTAACTAACTGAGGAAGAATTTGCAAATTGATAAAACCCGGGGGACGAATTTTCCATCTCCAAGGAAAACCATTCTGATCCCCTATTAGAAAAATTCCCAATTCTCCCTTTGGGGCTTCAACTCTCACATAAAGTTCTTGTTTCGGTAATTCAAAAGTCGGAGACGGCTTTTTACTAATGAATCGATATTCAAAATCATTCCATTCTGGATCCTTTTCTCTATCAAAGCAGCGGATTTCTAAATTCTCATATGGCCCTCCCGGAATTCCTTCCAGAGCCTGCTGAATAATTTTTATGGATTCCACCATTTCACCAATTCGTACTAAATAACGAGCTAATGAATCTCCTTCTTTTTGCCATTGAACTTCCCAATCAAATTCCTCGTAACACTCATAATGATCAACTTTACGTAGATCCCATTGTATTCCGGAAGCCCGAAGCATTGGTCCTGATAAACCCCAATTTATTACTTCCTCTCCACCAACAATGCCTACTCCCTCAACCCGTTCTAAAAAAATAGGATTTCGCGTAATAAGTTTTTGATATTCAACAACCCCTGTTAAAAAATAATCGCAGAAATCCAAACATTTATCTATCCAGCCATGAGGTAGATCAGCCGCTACCCCTCCGATACGAAAATAATTATGCATCATTCTCATACCTGTGGCAGCTTCGAATAGATCATATATTAATTCTCTTTCTCTGAAAATATAGAAGAAAGGGGTTTGTGCACCAATATCTGCCATAAAAGGTCCCAGCCATAGTAGGTGAGAAGCTATACGACTCAACTCCAACATAATTACTCGAATATAGCTGGCTCTTTTAGGTACTTGAATATTTCCTAACTGTTCCGGTCCATTTACGGTTATTGCTTCTGTGAACATAGTAGCTAAATAATCCCAACGTGTTACATAAGGCAGATATTGTACAATTGTTCGGTTTTCCGCAATTTTTTCCATCCCTCTATGTAAATAACCCAATATTGGTTCACAATCAATAACATCCTCACCATCTAGAGTAACAATGAGTCGAAGAACACCATGCATTGATGGGTGGTGAGGACCCATATTGACTATCATGAGGTCTTTTCTTGTAGCTGGGGCATTCATAGGTTTTTCCTCGATTCATTCTTCCATGAATTGCTTAAAACAAAAAATAGTTCATCAAAATTCAAGATCTAATAAATCGAATAATTCAAAATGACTCTTCAAATTAATGAGTTTGTGACTCCCGAATATCGAACTGATTAATTAATTTTTTATAACGTATTACATTTTTCTTTGACAAATAAGACAGGAGTCGTTGTCGTTTTCCCAGAATTTTACGTAAACCCCTTTGAGATAAATAGTCTTTTCTGTGCAATTCCAAATGTGAAGTAAGTCTTCGTATCTTATTGGTAAAATTGAATACTTGAAATTCAATCGATCCCGGGTTTTCTTCTTTTTTTTCTTGTGAAATAACAGGTATAAATGAATTTTTTACCATAAAATGAAAGCTTCTCTTCCCCCCTTTTTTTTAGATTCTAGATATTTTTATTGATCAGTAATAATAATGACATTCATTTTCAATTTGGTATATACGATAATCTTCATTTTCTTAAGAATTCCTGATTTTTTTTTTCAAATTAATTATTATTAATCAATCCAATTCAAATTGGTATACAAAAAATACTATATTTATGCATTCACAAAAGAAAAATTGTGGATTTCAAATAAGAAAGAAGATTTTGTTGATTTATTTATAGATCTAATGGATATATCATTGAATTAGTATCATGCCTCAGAATAGAAGGTAAGACAATGCGGGTCTGCATCTATTTGTCTTCCCATACCAGATATGTTACGGGAAATAGAAAAAAAAAATGTGGATTAACTAATTTTCAATCGCGGATACATATGTATCCTTACCATACTGAAACGACTGCCATTATTGGTATCAAACCAATAGCGATTCATACAAGCTAAATCTTCTAATCGATAATTTGGCCAAAGAAATAACTTTAAATTAATTAGTTTTTTTTTATCTCTATCAAGATCTTTACTTGTAGTCAAAACTTGACAGCAATTATTCACTTTATTCTCATTGTAAAATGCCGTATTTCTATGCACACTATTTCTATTCCTAGGATTGAAACAAATTAGAATTCTCAATTTTCTACGACGTCTAGCGGATAAAATATTTTCAGGAACAAGCAAATCATAATGATTTTTTTCTTTATTTTCAGTCAGCTTTTGATCTGTTGTTCTTGTAATGGATTTATCAAAATTCTTCTTATCAACATAGCTTTTTTCTCGGTATCTTTGATTAATTTGGTACTTTCTCTTATGAATCAACGAAAGGCTTATGGTTTGATACATAATAAATTGTTCATGGTTTTTTCTAGACAGACGAGTTGGTTTGATACTCAATATTCCTTTTTTCATCAATTCCGTATTTTTATTCAAGTCTGTAAAAGTGAAATCCGTCTGATTCTGAATTTTCATAATATCTAGACTTAGTTCTCCTCTTTGAATAGAGGCTATAGCAATTTCTTTTAGATTTTTCAGTCTAAGCAGGAGACAATATACTTTGATATTATTCAGTATTTTTTCATTTAAGCAATCACACCAGTTCAATTGAAAAAGCAAATACCTTCTTAGGAAGCAATTAAGTTCTGCTTCGATGTTGTTCGTGTATTTCTTTTCTTTTACACCCTTTTTCATGTCCGATCCTGCATAATCTTCTTCAACATCTTTTTCTTTCTTTGAGAGAGATGCTTGAAGATTTACTTGGCCTGCGTATTCTGTTTTTCCTTGATTTCGTTTTTCTTTTTTTTTTTTCGATGGTCTAAAAATATCTATTTTTTTCTTTTCCGTGATGTTTTTCTTTTCATTAACATTTTTATTTACATTAAAATTGAAAAAAAGTAATTTGATTGGTATGATCCATGGGTTACTCGTATATGCATTATAAAATATAAAAAATTTAGAGAAGAAAAAAAATTCCCGATTCGCTATGGAACGATTTAGTATTTCTACATTCATTCCCATCCAATCAAAAAAGGTTTTTTTTTGATTGGATGGGTTGATTTCTTGATGAAACGTAAAATAATAATCGGTATCGATCCAAGCCCCAAAATCCACTTTATTTCTAAGACAAAAATTAAGAATTCTCCAATCAAAATACTTTCTATCCAGATTTTTTTCCATATCTAGAATATAATCTTTTACTATATAATTCTTGATAGGAATATCATCCGTCATATCAAATAATTTTTTTTTACATGTGTTGTAATTATAAGAAATTGCTTGGTTATTATTTGCTTGGAATGGCGATCTATATCCATAAATATATGAGTCCTTCTTATCTGCATAATTAATAGATTTATATGATAAAAGATCATACCCATATTGTATTTTTTTTTTTTTATTTGTTAATGAGTCTACTTCTTGTTTTTTGTAAAGAATTAATCTGTTTTTTTCATATGAATGACATTTGGTTAAATCTTTATTTTGAGCCACATGACGTTCATTCATTCTATTTCGCCATTTTTGGGAGACTAATCTAGACCATCCACTCTGAGATAAATCGTATTGATAATGACCTTTTAACCAATTTGTCCATTGATTCATTACAGAATTAGGAGGGTTCTTATGTTTTAATTTAGAATGAAATATTCCTTGTACTCCAAAAAAATAATCCTTTATCTCATTCTTAAGAAAAAGGGGTCTTCCATGATATTCAAAAACAGATCTTAATTTATACTTATATAAGTTAATAACTTGCGCTTGTGATAATTTGTAAAATACATATGCTTGTGACAAAGAGGATACGTCACCAAAATTCTGTGAATTCCTATTACTAATATTCCAAATTGATTTTTTTATAGTAGAAATAAAGTGAATTAGACGTTGATTTTTTTTATCAATTCTTTCTTCATTTGCTTCATTATTGTAAATGTATTTATTAAGAATTTTTTTTGTTGATTCAAGAAAAAGTTGTACACTGATCCTAGGAATATTAATGATACATACAAAGATATTTATGTATACTTTTTCCATGAAAAATTTAAAAAAATAATGTGATTTACGGGCTAATCGAACATTTCTTCTTTGTAATATCTGCCAAATATTTTTTTGTAATTCTAATCTTTTATCATCATAAGTTGTTTTCTTAGACCAAATATTTCTCTCTGAAATTAGAAACCCCTTTTTCTTGTCTTTTGTAATTTTTGCTATTTGTTTTATGATTGTCTTTCTTCTATCATTCAGATTTTTTATTTTTTTTTCTGTCAATGAATAATTTGTGCAATTAATAGATTGAATTGGAATGGCTGATTCGTAAATCATTGGATTACTGTTACTGATTGTTGAATCTTTTTGAATTTCATTCAATTCATATATTTTTGTCAATCCAAATATAAATAAAAGATTTGATGGTACTAGTTTTTTTATTTTTTCTTTTAGAAATAGAATCTTTTTGAGAATACTTTTGATGATCCATTGTGCTCTTTCTTTTGAGACATTTAGAAAAAATTTTGTTCTTTCGTTTAAAACTTTTAGAACTAGAAAAAATTGCTTTTTCCAATTTTTTATTTTTTTTTTAAGTTCTTTTAAAATGGGATCAAAAAAAGAAAGTTGGTTTCGGGGAGAAGAAGAAAAGGGCAATTCTACTTCCATTCCGAAAACTGTTAAAAAGCAAAAATCCATTTTTTTCGCTTTTTTTTTCATTGGATGCTTTTCCTTTTGAGGGGATCGTAACTTAGATCTGTGCCAAGGTTTCAGACGAAAAGGAAAAAGGATCTTTATTTGAATACCCTCGGTTAGCCAGTTTTTCGGAAATTCTGTTTCGGATAATGGAATGGCATTATAGGTGCATTTAATATACATTTCTCTATTCCAATCCTTTAAATCCTCTGACCATTCGGGAAATTGAAATAATAGTATACGAACGATATTTTTAGTTATTATCAATGAAGGTAATAGAATATATTTTCTAATAATCGATTGGGTTACTAATAAAAAACCCCTTAGTACTTGAGCATATATAATGCTATCCCAGGCTTCTGCTATTTCTATACGTTTTTCTTCGTTTTTTTTCTTAATTTCTTTTGTCTTTTCCTTTGTATAATCCGAAATTTTCAACTCTGTATTTTTCTGCATCCAATTTTTAAAAAGAAAAAAGATTTTCATTGGCTCGAAAATATCAAAAGAAAAGAAAGAGGGTTTATCAATTTTGTCCAAAAAAAGAGGGGAATGCGCGCTTGCTTGAAAGAGTTTCCAAGTAACAGTTTTACGTCTTTGAACGCGTCTAGATCCTTTGATTATGTCTCGTCGAAAAT